GATCAACGATAGAACAAGATCCATTTTGCATCATATCTAACTGATTCCTTGGTTCGGACCGAAGAAGTAATGTCACTCGATTATTATCAAACTGACTGCAATATTTTTCTGTCCGTGAGGATCCCGCCAGAGCCAGAGCGCCTTCTACTTCTAATAGTAATAATAGTAATAGGCCATGAACTAGATCAGAATCGTTCTCGACGAATCCATAAGAAGTGATCCAATTTTTTTCATCGTGTCTGGATGAAGACCAAAGATCTTGAGCGACCGATCCGGCAGAACAACTCAAAAGATAAAGAAGTATCGTTAATTTCTTCATGCTCGTTCCAAGTTCGAAGTACCATTTGTACAAATAAGAATCCCCTCCCTTACATGATTTCTTCTTCATATAGATAGATATAGGATCTATGGGGCAATTACTTAGAAGTACATTTTGTGTAACAGCCCTTCCTATCTGATAGAAAAGGATCCCATGATCCTGAACCGATCTTATCTGGGATCGAAAATCCCAAGTTTTTCTATGAAGAGCTGATCTAATTGTATTAGTTTCTATAATGGATTTCTTCTGTGTAATACTAATTGATAGGGCCTCATTGATAAGTGCTACAAGATCTCGCGCATTGGAACCCATGGTTATGGACCCGAATCCGTTAGTATGGAACATCTTCTTTTCCAAGTGAAATCCTCTAGTATATGAAAGAATGAAAAAGTGCTTTCGTTGTTGTGGAAGAAGAAGCCTTCGTATCTTAATGCATGTAGTGAATTTCTTTGGAGCTATTAGAGCGGGATCCACTTTTTGGGGAATATGAGTCGAAGCAATAACAAGAATCTTTCCAGTGGAACATCTTTCACAATCCCTGGAGAGATAGTTCTCTAATAGATCGAGGGATAAGTAATTCGACTCATTCACATGCAGATCATGAATGTTTGGAATCCATATTATGCAAGGAGACATTGCTTTTGCTAATTCGAATTGAAGGGTGATATCAAATCGGTCTATTTTCGTCGTCATATACATAGTTAGCACATTCGTCATAGTTAGCAGCTCCGTATCAATATCAAGGTCATCATTACTATCATCAATATCGTCACTATCATCAATATCGATATCATCAATATCGATATCATCAATAGGATAACCTTTAGGCTTGTCATCCAGGAACTTGTTCGGAAATACCGTAATGAAAGGAACATAGGAGTTTGTCGCTAGATATTTGACCAAACAGGATCGTCCAGTTCCTATAGAACCTATCACTAAAATACCTCTAGAAGGGGATAGGGCTAAGCGGAGCGAAAAGGGTTTTCCATGAGGAGATGGGGAATGAAAAATATTAGCCCCACACAAGGTTTGTGAATAAGTGATTGTATGATAATGAGCAAGGAATATCCGTCTTTCTGCTAAACAGGATCTATTGAACTCATAATTCATTAGATCCTTTTGATGAATGTCAACTAAGTATCGTAAGGAAATTGATCCCGGTTGTTCAATCATTTGATAACCAGAGTCATTCTTTGATAAATGATCACTATGAGTCAGACTCAATAGAATTTGATCAATCCTTTTTTCTGTCGTTAAGGTGGAGAACTGAACCAAGAATTCTCTTTCTTCATCATCAATCAAATCACTGTTCGCGACCCAGAATTCTATTTTATCATCAATCCAATCACCGTTCACGTTTTTTCTTTTTCTTATCAATGAATAGATCTCTTTACTTGTACGACTTAGATGTCTCGTATTTCTCGAAAAAATGATTCGATTGATGGGATTTGGTATGATACTTACAAGATCGATGAGATTGATCTTCCAATATTTCTTCTTAGAACGTATTGATTTGACCCCATAAGCGGGACCACCACCCAATAGCATGTTGCCACCAGAAGCAGAACCCCGTATTTCTTCCAGAGAATCTCCTAATTGTTCCAGAACAACTAGAAAGAGATTCTTTAACCAGAAAGGATTCAGTTCAGATGTAGGATACCTATCCAGAAGTTTTCGAAATTCCATCATGTATGATGGAATCATCAAAGATTTGATCTTTTCTAACTCTGTCTGTAACTCACTAGAGGCTCGGGAAACAAAGAGAAGATGTATACGAACGAGATATCCAGCAACAAGAAGAAGGAAAAAGATGGAATAGAGGAACTCCCGAGCATTTGTTGATCTCAGATGTGCCCATATCAATGGAACGGGTGACTCATTATTTCGATGAATCATTTCTTCGGACAGAAGAAGATTCTGTAAAAATTGACTCGAAATCTCACTTATCAGAGTCCATTGTGGAAGAATCTTCTGAGGAATTGGCCATGATATATCTGATCCATGCATCATATCATGAAAAATGGATACAAATTTTTGACTACTACTCAGTATCGGCAATGGGTCTGAAAGAGTATCTAAAAGGGTGAAATTGAGATATTTGCACCCTGTCGAAGTAAGGAACCATGGCATATATGTTTGGAACAGATTCCTTTTTGAGAGATTTGAAAAAGCACTATCTCG